ACAGCAACAATCACGCGGAAAAGCAGGAAGTCACATTGGCTGTTCGGGTACAGTTACTGGGAAAACAGGTGCTTTTGTCGCAAGTCGTCACTAGACGGAAGGGCGTGTAACCTGTGGTGGTTTTGTAAGTGGTGCGGAATGCCTTAACTAGGAGGGCTATTGAGAAGCCCAACCTTTCCCCTGAAGCTGCCAGACAAGAGCGTACCCTCTGAGCTGTTCTAGAGGAACGGGTTTTGTAGTAGTTGTTAGCAGTTTGAATATCCAAGCTGGGAATTCTTGACCTTTTCTTATTAAACGCATGAATGTGGAGCGAAGGGACTCTATTTATAGAGGCTAACAGCGAGTAGGGGCGTAGCGATCATCAGTTTCAGTTCCTTTCTTGAAAAGGAGGTAGGAACTATATGCCTTCCCTCCCTTTGGTCGGTAAGTCACGTAAGTCACTCTAACAAGAGAAGACAATACTCTTAAAGAGATGATAGGAGTAGCCTTCCCTTCCTTCAGTCGGTCAGTCAGTCTAGCCTAATTCCTTTCTTTCTTTTTCGTAGTGGGTAGTAGGTCAATCCTTCCTCTAAAGTCACTCAAACTTTCGTTTTGGTCATTCCCTTTGGTCAGTCAGTCCAGTCAAGAGAGAGACCCTTCCCTTTGCCTTTTTTCCTTTCGGTCAGTCTAGCCAATCCTGTAACTCAAACGAGAGTCTAAGTTAGCTATCCTAACAGAGCTTCAAATAAGAATAAGATGTTGAGTTCTGGATCCCCCTTGCCTGAGAGAGAAAAGAAGATAAAGGAAGTGGCATTTCATATTGTTATTGAACTCTAAAGGAATAGGTTAAAGAACTCTTAGAGCCGCAGCGAGAATCCGTCTTCCTGAGACGGAGCGAGCTAAGGCAACCTGACCAAAAAAAAGGGGATAATCGGTAGGCCAAAGGAAGAAATATCCCTTGCCTCCAGCCTGCGAGCGTGTGCTTGCAGAGTCGGAGAGTAGGTTAGTCCCTCTAACCAGAAAGAATTTTGACTCTCATTTTAAAAGACTCGCTTTCCCTTCGGTTCGGTCTCTCGTAGGCATCTCTGGTGGGCAGGTGTATGTGTATATAGCTAGCCTTCCCTCCGGTAGGTCGGTAAGTCACTTTAACAAGAAATGACTCTTAGCTACTCGAATAGACTAGCCAGCCCAGTTTCTGGTGGGTTAGTTAGTCAGGTAGGAGAGCTAGCTTGTCTGCCCTCTCTTTCTTATGGTCAGTCAGATCAGTAGGATTGTATTGAGTTAGCAAGCGTAGGGACTCCCTTTGGAGGCCAGAGCGTAGCGCGATCTTGGGAATGAGAATGATACCGGAGCCTTCCTGCCTTTTCAGAATAGAAATGACTTAGAAGACGGGTTTCTCCTTTTCCTCCTGCCTCTAGTGTCTAGAGTGTAGTGTAGGTTGTAGGTCCAGTCCCTCTAAGCGGATAAGCTGAGGACTTAGCTTTAGAATACCCGCCTTCCTGCCTTTTGTAACAACTTAGCTCTTGATTGTGTTTTGTTATTTATATATTGAATATTAATTGAATATTATAGCATATTAATATTATAGCGATAAGCAAGGGCAGAGACAGTAGCATAGGCGGCATAAACTAGGGTTGTAGAACGAATTGGCGAGAGAAAAGAGGTCTCGATTTTGGAATTAGGATCGATTGAATTCAAGAGCGAACATCCCTTCCTTTTCGAGTTGTAGCAGTCAATTGAGATCATCATTCACCAGCAGAAGGGGAGGTAGTAGGGGGAAGAGACCAACTACGAGCAATGGCTATATATGAAATGGAGTTGGATGCTTTGGGGATGTGTTGGTCTTAGGTGCGAATGGAGAGTGGTTGGCATAGGGATCGGAATGAATGAAGCATAGGTGGAAAGAGTTCCAGTCCCAAATCGAGACCTTCGGTTCCTCATCCCTGGTCCTGTCTGAACTAGGAATATCTAGGGCTGCCACAGATGCAACTTGTGGGATGGGGGAAGTGAGGGGGTTTGGAAGCAAGCGTATGTAGGTATATAACAACAACCTCTTTGAACCTTCCAAGGAAAGGTCAGAACCTCCGAGGCAAAGTACTGAAATAGTCATTTAAAACCTATGTCGGTTACCTTTTAGCAGGAACCCCGTCGAGGCTATCTGCCACCTTCGGGTTGGGTTTCCTTAATTGGGACAGCTACTTGCTGTAGCGCTTACAACTCTTCGAGTTGCCTACCTTCGTCTGAGAGTCAGTCAGTAAGAATCACTTCAGTCAATCTCAAAATCCATGAAACTTTCGGTAAATCACTCCACTGGTTTTCCAAGTCGCCTACTGAATCCAGAGACCCCGATCGCGAGGGGTTCGTGGTTCAATGCTCAATCTCTTTCAGATCCTTCATTCGAGCAATCCCTCGCTCGTACTACTAATTCAATCGAAGGCGAGTAGTTACCTTTTTGCTAAGGATGACTCTTCTTTTTCCATCCATAAGAGTCCACAATGAACATCCTTTCTTCTATCGAGTGAGAATGGATCCCTTTAGGCAAAGGTTTCCTTTCCGACCCTCTTTCGATCAATCCAGTTCAATTCTTTGTTTGTGGCCTATTCCCAACTACACTATTGGGCTTTCCGTTGAGCGATCAATCGATCGGTTCTGAGTCGACCAAACAATCTATCGATCAATCTTTCGCAGAAAGGGATTGATGCGATCCGGCGGTTGTTCTATCATTCAACCCATTTGAATCACAAAAATTAGAATAGAATCGAGTGAAATAGAATGGACAAGGGTCCGTAAGGAGGATTAGATTAAGCGCGATTCAGAGTTAGTGAACTAAGGAAGGGGGGTTCCAGTGTAAATTCCTTTTGAGATTCATCTGATGATGATCAACCGTTCTTCTCCTACTATTTTCGTCGAAAACCCTTGTTCCTTGGAAAACCTTAGGGAATCACTCAATCCATCAGTCTTTCTAGCGATGGTATTTGCCTAAGTCGACTATGGAAACGCTTGTCGGTCGAACGAAAGAAAGACTTCAAAAAGAAGAAGAACAAGAATATGAGGAAGGAGATCGATCGAACGAGAGATCGCGAGTCAATCAGCGTATACTCCTCCCTCTCATAAACCTTGATGGGTGAAGTTAGGGGAAGAGAATTCTCTTTGAAACGAAGGAAAGCCTTTAGACGGTCAGAACTCGTTGAGACTCATTCCATGGTAAAAATGAAGGCTTGGTCTATCCCGTATAAGTAGTTGGATGTTCGCCCATGCGAGAAGTCATCTTCCTAGGGCATTGGGGGATAGGGGATGGCCAGATTAGGATGGACAGGCAGAAGGTGGGTGAAGAGGCTCGACCCAGCAAGAAAACGGATGCGCTCATTTAGCCCGCTTAGACGCGCATAACCTACCGCACAACGCTTTAGCCCGCTTAGAGCGCTTTAGATACCGCACAACGTGATTTTACACTAGAACACTACTACCGCGAAACTACACTGGCTTTAACTAGACGAAGCAAGTCACTATCCTCTAAAGGTTATGCTAGTTATAATAATTATTAACTCAAAGAAACGGAACGTTTCGCGCTTTCTTAGTTATAGTAGCGTTCCTTGCTTCGTCTAGTTAAAGCCATAGTACGGTTCCTTGTCTTAGTTAAGGTGCCGTTCCTTGCTTCGTCTAGTTAAAGCTGTCTGCTGGCCGGTTCCTTGCCCGATTTCACTAACACTGCCGCATATATACTCTTAAGTGAAGCGCAAACCCGCTTTATTGAATGGAATCTTGCACTACTACTTCTACAAAGCAAGCACTTGCCTGTCGCTTCCTCTTTTAGAGTGCAACCTTCGGTTACTTGCTTGCTTGCTTCGGTCCCTCCCCCCCGCTCCCCTAGAAGTGAGTCTCTTTGGAGAAGAAGGCTCCGCCAAGAGTGAGCAGGCACGCTCTTCTGAATGTGGTTCAACATCCAGGGCGCTCTCTATGTCAATACAATCCTTTTGAGTCTTTCGTGAACTCAAAGAATAAGGATAGCATCTCGCCACTCTCATTCATAGAAAGTAGCCCTGAAGGGCAAACAATCTCCTCTTTGGATCATATATAGGGTATTCTATCTATGGCAATCCAGAGCAGGCATAACATTCTCAACTACAACCACCGTATTCACTCGTTCTTTGGGGTTCTTTCACTCCTTCAATCAGAGGCCACATTTCACCGAAGGGAAAGGAAAGGTTGTTGAAGAGGTTACGAATGTTCACAAGTACCTCTAGAAAGATCGATTCCTTCAATCTCAAATTGGCAACTATAAAGAATTGGATCTTTTAAGTAAACCAACCGCTTTCACCGGGAAATGCAATTCAAGAAGAACTCCTTCGGACCCTCACTGAACCAACTTCTTCAATTATCTACTTGCAGGGTTTACAACTAGCTGATTGAATCTTTCGTCTATATTGGGCTAATACCTCTATCTTGCTATTAGGTAGGAGTTGCTTTCCTTCATCTTTCTTTTGGTGCTTTCCCGGGAGCCTGCCTTTTCAAAAAATTATTCGACTCTCTTTTTCGGTTGAAGAACTAGTCGCTTATCACACCGTTCAATTAGCATTACCTTTCGTTCTAAAATAGCGTTCTGTAGATTCTACAATCGTAGATTCCCTTAACCTTTCCTTTAGAATCTTGTCTTTAAGCTTCCTTGGGAATTAGACTCACAATGCGATCCATCTCACACGAGCCCTCTTTCTTTTTTGAGTCAAGTCACTTTCTCCCATTTAGTGGAGGGAACAAGACGTACTGGTTCAACGAAATCCGAACTTCAATCATTCAAAATCGTTATCCAAATAAGTCTCTCTCTATTTCAAGCAAGAGCTCTTCGTTCGTATCCTGACTCTCCATCCACTTTGTTTAATGGCCTTTGAGGAAGGGGAGGGATCGAGCTTTATAGGTCAAAGGAAAGAAGAGTGGCGGAATCGGTTCTTTATCAATGGCCCACCCTTTCTTTGAACCTTGTCAATGATCGAACTTAAAGATATGAACTGAGTGCCATTTGATGAGTAACTGAGAACAAGGGAGAGGGATATGAAAAGGATGAAGTAATGAAAGAGGAAGTCATTGCTAGTAGTAACGACTTGTCACGATCCATTGGTTCATATAGAATCCATGTCCTAGGTGTATCAAAAAACATTCTTTTCGCTAAGCGTATATAATAAAATAGAGTGAAAGGGTCCACCCCGAAACCAAGGGGGTACTAACTAACAGCTGAGTCCTCTCCGAACCGCAGGAGATAGTTGCCCATCATACGGCTCACCAACTTCACTTGCCTCTATGGGAGGCTCGCTCCGGGCAGGTTCGGATCACTTACTATACACGGCTCTACGAAGAATCAACCCTCTGGTCCTAGCGCAACGCGCGAAAGCCCTAAATATGGGCGTTAGCGCTTTAATACCCTTAGAGCGCATAACCCCTAGCGCACAACGTTTTAGCTGTGCTTGCTTTTAGCTAGCACAACCCTAGCGCACACGGCTAAGCGCATAACCTACCGTCCCTAGCGCCCCTACCGCTACATCTAAGCTTTTAGAGCTGTGCTGATATCACTTTAGAGCACAACCCTAGCGCTTAGACACGCATATATACTCTTAAGCGCAAACCCTTCGGCTTCTTGTCTCCTTTAGCTGTGTCCGATTTGGAACTGCCTTCGGTCATAACCTTCGGTTACATCTAAGCTGGCTGATATAACTTGAGAGCGCAACCTTCTTTAGCTAGCATAACCTTCTCCGAAACTATATAACAACTCTTAAGTGACCTTCGGGAACTTTACACTCTCACTACTACCGCGAAACTACCTTAACTAAGACAAGCGCGAAACCTACCGCTTTAACTAGACGAAGCAAGTCACCGCGCTTAAGAGTCTAAATAAGAACTAAGACAAGTCACTATCCTCTAAAGGTTATGCTAGTTATAATAATTATTAACTCAAAGAAAAAGCCCCTAGTTACTAGTTAATAGTTAATAGTAGTTTCGCTAATTAGAGGATAGTTCCTTGCTTCGTCTAGTTAAAGCTGTCTGCTGGCCGGTTCCTTGTCTTAGTTAAGGTGCCGTTCCTTGCTTGTCTGCTTCTCTAAGTGCTTCTTTGATTCTTGCCTGTCTGGTTGGTTGCTCAGTCTCGCTACAAACCCTCTCAACAGTGCTTCTCGCCCCCCTGAAGTTGTAAGGCCCCGTTAGCCTGGGCGAAGATTGGGATAAAGAGTCAGGATTGAAGCCCCCTCCGCCAGGCACTGGACAGGGGTTAGCTCTGTAAATGTGTAGAGCCAAGTGTAGTGTGGTGTAGTAGTAGGCACTTCTAGGCCCCTTCCCGGCTACTGGATCACTCCAGTGCTTCGGGTACTACGGACCCTCTGCCATCCATTGCAGCAGAGCCGTTTCATGATCGGGGGGGCTAAGCGCAGTTCTTTGAATCAAGAAGAAACCCTCTCTAACTAGCGCAACGCGCGGCGCTAACGCGCTAACAAAGAATCAACTCCCTGAGCGCAACGCGCGAAAGCCCTAAATATGGGCGTTAGCGCGCATTTAGCCCGCACAACGTTCCGTTGCTTGGTTGCTCCCTGCGCGAAAGCCGCACAACGTTCCGCTCACTACCGCTTAGACGCGCTTAGACACGCATAACCGTTTTAGCCCGCATAACTTAGCTTTAGATTCTTAGCTAGCATTTAGATCTCCGTCATAACTTAACAACTCTTAAGTGACCTTCGGTCACTCCTGCCGTACTAGCGCACAACATTCTGTTGCTTGCTTCTACCCTTTAGCATTACCTTCGGTTTCACTACGGTCACTCCCCTACTGACGCACACTAGCGCACAACATTCTGTTGCTTGCTACCGCTTTAACTAGCCGCAGGTTATGCTAGTTATAATAATTATTAACTCAAAGAAAAAGCCCCTAGTTACTAGTTAATAGTAGTTTCGCTAATTAGAGGATAGTTCCTTGCTTTCTTAGTTATAGTAGCGTTCCTAGCGCATAACCTGCGTTGCTTCTCTTGCTTGCTTCCGTTCCTTGCTTCGTCTAGTTAAAGCTGCTTCGTCTAGTTAAAGCTCCTCCTCTGCCGCATAACCTTCGGTTACATCTAAGCTTTTAGCCCGCACAACGTTTTAGCTGTGCTTGCTCCATTTTTTAGATATCAAAATAACAATCGGATAGGATGGCTCTATCTTTCTATTCATATATATGACTCAAAAGAAAATGGATTTATGTTGTAGCGTAGCAAGAAGCCCCAAATCCTTGATTTGGCCAGGAAAGACTGCACTGCTTTGGGCCCAGGAAGCGAAGGGAATGAGCTCGGCTGCTTCTCCTCCACACTTCTTTTTCTCCGTGCCCGTTCCGCATCTTTGCTCTCCTCTTATTCTTCATTGGACGGTTCGGATGGACTTCGCCGTTCTTTCCCAACTCAAATAGAAAAAAGGTCACGCTAGTTTGAGATGTCGATTCGTTTTCCGCCCCCAATGAGATGGGGAATTTGTAACCCCCTCTTTCTTTTGGCCCTTCATCTTTCTGAATCGAGACCCGGCCCGGCTCGCGTCGTTCCAACAACCGGCGGGGAGCACCTCAGTATACGATTGCGCGCAGTAACTGGGAGTCCTATTACAACTAAGGCCAACTTCAATTCACCAAACCAAGGTTCATCTCGTGTAGTGATTGTGGACTCCTAGAAGGATATTGAGTAGACGGTTGATGTATCAGACTCGACCCTCTCTTTCGTAGCATGCATTCCCATCCGTGTCGCAACTGATTCGGTAAGCTACGTGTCCGGTGCACGGAGAACTGCTTTCGGTCCCCCAAACTGACTGACTCGTGGCAACCTTCCGGCCGCCCAACGACCTATAACGCTAGTCACTACTCCCACTGGGGCTAGGAAGTAAGCCCCACAACCCAAAGCGGCGAAGAACAAATAGAATTTGCTACAAAAGCCGGCTAACGGGGGTATTCCTGCGTATGAGAACATAGTAATGGAGAAGGTAATAGCCGAAATAGGATTCGTTTTGGCTAGAGCGCCCAAATCCGCTATATATTTGACACGGGTTTGCCGTAATGCTAAAACTATGGCGAATGCATCTATCGTCATTAATGCATAAATAAAGATACCAATTAGTAGTGATTGAATTCCTTCTATGGTTCCACATGATAAACCTGTACGAATATAACCTACATGTCCAATTGAACTATGAGCTAGAGGTCTTTTTACTTTCGTTTGGGCCATGGCGGCCAGTGCTCCTAAGATCATAGAAGCAATGCTGCAGAAAAAGAAGATTTGTTGCAATGTAGCTCCATAGGAACCATAAATAGAAACACGTGAAATATTTGCAGAAATAGATATTTTAGGCGCAATAGAAAGGAATGCTGTAACCGGGGTGGGTGAACCCTCATAGATATCAGGTGCCCACATATATAGAGTCAAAAGAGAGATGGAGTCCGAAGGGGAGGGGGGTTTTCTTCGGGGCTCGAGAGATGGAATAGATAGGGCCCCACAAGTTTCGAATTCGCCGCTGGGGAATTCACACGAAAGGGAACGAGGAATTCTCAACGAAAAAAGTGCTCTCTGAACCGAACGTGAAAGTTGTTTTCCATCAGACGGCTGTTCCCATAACTCTACTCTCGACTTGGATTATATATCCAAAAAGGTCCGCTCTCGGCCATTCCACACGCTGCCTAGCAGAGGCGTGGTTATCTGAAGTGGATTCTCTCTTTTTTTTTTTTTTTAATGCCGAACCTGCTGCCCCATTGACTAAGAAGTGGGCGGGCGCAGCAGCTACATGGACCCCTTCCTTTCTGTTGTTGCCAGCGCTTTCCCGGGCCGAGCCGGAATTCATTATTAGAAAGGGCAAGCCCGAAGGCTGCTATCCCAATAGGCCAGCGGGCGGAACGAGGAGAGGGCCCGGCAATCATATCACCGCGGTCGAAAAAGCGTGTTCCCTTCAGAGAAAACGCACCGTAGGCCATCCTCGGCCTTCTTCTTCGATGAAAAAAAAAAGGAAAATCTCGATCTCCGAAAGCGTTTTCCTTCCCCCGCCGCATCTCCCTCCCTTCGTCGAGCCTTTCCTTTAATGGTTGGGGAAAGCTTTACCAAGAGGAAACCCTCTCTAACTAGCGAAAGGCGCGAAAGCCGTTGCGCTAACGCGCATTTAGCCCCTTAGAGCGCTTTAGGTGGAGTTACTTGCTTGCTTGCTGGGTAGGGCCTTCATAGCTACTTTCATTCTAAAGGAAAGCGAAGAACCAACCTTTAGTCAATAGGATAGGATCAAGGGCTTTGTGACCTCATCACTATTATGGAAAGCGGGTCGCCTTTGGAAGCCTTCGCCGGTAACCAAAGTCTCACTCCTTCCTTTTTCTTATGTCGTGACGCTGACTGAATTCAATCCATAAACCCGGAAACGAAAGAAAGTTCGTTCCCTTTCGTCACTTAAGATACGAACCACTTTCGCTTTGCCTTAGACTCTATTGGAACAAAGCAAAGAAGGAGGCGGAATGGAGAAAGGAAAGGGACAAGGGCGGTCTTGCTTGGCGCTAAGGCTGCTGGTTCGGGGGTAGAGTACAGTACTAAAGGTCCTCGGACTTCCAGGCGGTTTTTCTTTTGGGCAGCTGTTCACCGTTGGATCTCGCCAATACAGCCCCCTATAGTTTTCGTTACCGAGATATCTTTTGTTTCATTGTTCCCAGGGATTTTTTGGGGAATCTGCTTCCATGCTGCAAACAGTCAAATCTGAACTGAACCTTGTCGCTCTTCTTTCTTTCCTCGCGAGCAGGAAGCACACCAGCAGCGTGCGTTGCGTGATTCTACTGTGTTTTTTGCACTTGACTGGGTGGACAGTTGACCGGAATAGAACTTAGATTCGCCCGGCCAGCAGGCGGGCTAGTGCTTATCTTGTGTGACAACACTACAGAGCGAGTGGCTCTTCTAGGCGGGCAGCTGTGTGACAACACTACAGAGAAAGCGGCGCTTTCGTGTAACATGCTATGGTCTCAACGCCCTTACGAGGTAGTGATGAGTTTCACGCGCTCTAAGCCCGGCCCGCGCGCGGTTAGGAAGATTGGCCGCAATCTGAGCGGTACCACCCACCCTACCCTACCACCTATAGGCGGCCGTCCGTCCTACAGCCGCCCGAAAAGGAACTGCAGTGATCTTGAATAGGAATCCTACAGCGATAGATAGAATCCCCATAAAAATACCACTAGATCGAGCACCAGTGATTTCATATCCGGTCAAAATTTTGGCTAATTGATCGAAGTGGGTAGCTCCAGTAGACCCATAGATCATGGAACAAATAGGGTGGGTAGGCCCAACCACCACACTACACGTATAGACGCGAACCCCCCTCGTTACCGTACGTGCGACTCTCACCGCATACGGCTCGCACAAAGACTCTTAAATCAAATCCATCCCGAGCCTTTTTCCTCTCAAACTTTCTTTCCTCTCCAACAAGCATTTTAATGAGGTCGGAACGTTGTGCTAGCTAAAAAGCGCAACGCGCGGCGCGTTAGCGCGCATCACTACCGCTTAGAGCGCATAACCTACCGCACAACCCTAGCGCTTAGCCACGCTTTGAGAGCTACATCTAAGCTTTTAGAGCGAAAATCGCTGTGCTTTCTATATATACTCTTAAGCGCAAACCCTTCGGGTTCTTGTCCGGTTACATCTAAGCTTCTCTACTATATACTCTTAAGCGCAAACCCGACAAGGAACGGAACCTTAACACTATCCTCTAATTAGCGAAACGTTCCGTCTTCGTCTAGTTAAAGCCAGCAAGCAAGAGAAGCAACGCAGGTTATGCGCTAGGAACGCTACTATAACTAAGAAAGCAAGAAACGGAACGTTTCGCTAGTGTTAGTACGGTTCCTTGCTTCGTCTAGTTAAAGCTGCCTCTAAGCTTGCTCGCATTTTACAAAACCTCGATCAAACTTGCGTTCCCCAGGCGCTATGAAATGGGGGTCTTTCCTTCGCCTATCGTATGTATCGGCTTGGCTTCGTCCCGAACCAAGGAGGCATTCTGGCGGACGCATGCGTGTAGGAAGGCTGACGACTACAGTTGCTAAAAGACTACGACTACAAGCCAAGCCGGAAGCGACTCCCTTCTATTCTCGTTGGGATTGGATTACGATGGGGAATCTATAGATCGTAGTAGTTCGCCAACCTCTTTAACTAACATACGAGACAATTGAACTTCATGGCACGGCCAACTAAAAAGAAAGAGCTTCGCTCGGTTGGCCTTCCTACGCTGACGAATGCCTCTTCTCTCTTCTCTGAAGTCTACAACAGAATTTTGGGAGAGGCAGGATTCGAACCTACGTAGAAAAACTTCAACAGATTTACAGTCTGTCGCTTTTGACCGCTCGGCCACTCTCCCCTTCCCCTATCCCTTAAAAAAAAAGCCCTTTTCTATGTTATTAGTCAAGCGCTAGCGCTTGACTAATAACATAGAAAGTCAGGCTCTTCTGCTGAGCGAAGCTGCGAGCCTACCCTTCTCGAGCCTACAACAATAGCTTACGCTTACCAAGCCTAATCTACTCAAATAGGGCTACAGCAAGCAAAGCAAGCAACCTTAGATGTAACCGAAGGTTATGCTAGCTAAAGAAGGTTGCGCTCTAAAGTGATATCAGCACAGCTCTAAAAGCTTAGATGTAGCGGTAGGGGCGCTAGGGACGGTAGGTTATGCGCTTAGCCGTGTGCTAGCTAAATGCGCTTAGCCCGCATAACCTACCGCACAACGTTTTAGCTGTGGTTGCTTGCTTCTCCTCTCATTAAAATAAAGACAACGTTCCGACCTCATTCAAATAAAGGCAACGTTTTAGCTGTGCTTGCTTGCTTCGCTTGCGCGATTTGCACTTCTGAGTGGTTCCATCCATCCCCAACCCTAATGAATCGAGTATGAAGGGGTCAGTCAAGTGGTTCGGGTTTTCGGTCGGTTCCCGTTCGCCTGCCCCCCTCATAGTCCATTAGTGGGTAGGGTGGTAAACTTAGAGGGCGCCCGCCTCCTCTTCAGACGTGTCCTCGACAAGGCGGTTCTTCGGTCTCCGCTTTTGGGGGAGGGAGTGCTTGGTCGCTGGGCTTTCCTTTTCCTCAACCAATTCGGTTGTGTCAGCCGGTCTAACATTTTGTTATGAGCTGGCTGGACAAAGATGGATTTGAGTTCAGGACCTTCGATCGACCATACATAGGGCGTATTCTACCCTTACCGAATTCATTCTATTTGAAGCGAAACGTAAAAAGCCCCTTCTCATGTTCATGTTGCATTTCTTTGGTTTGGAAGTGTTCCAGAATGTTGTCTGTGGATTTATAACAAAGGAAAGCCCCCTAAGAAAACTGCCATTTGATTGATTCAAGTTCCGTGCTGCTCACCGCTCCTCGAGGCCAAGGACGGGGTCGAACCGTCATTCCAGGATTTGCAGTCCAATACATTTCCATTATGTTACCTAGCCAAACCCGCCACCTCATGTGCCAAAGTAAAACGGTTGTTCTTCCTTCCCCGCTCCCTCTTTTTCTACATATGCGGCGGCGGCGGGTTACCAGAAAAGAGGGGACAACTTCTTTCTCCTTTGCCTTGCTCCATCTTCCTTTTCTGATTGAAAGTAGCAAGCCACTTTGAAACTGGTACAGAGGCCAGATAGAAGGTTGCTTCTTCTATATGTATGTTCAGGCGAAGAAGATCTATAAGCTAGCTCTTGTCTATATATAATATAATAATAGAATTTTTCTGACTCAAAAAAAGTAAGTAAGTAAGCAACCGTGACATGGCTTTTTGAAATTCCTTTCCAGAGAAGGTTGCTCATCCAGCCCAGCGGATCCATTGTTTATGCGGCAGTGCAATTCATTGCAGCTGAAAAACAGAAGCCCCGTTAACGGGGGTATAGGTTGGGGAAAACTCCAAAACTAGGGTTCAAAAAAGCAACCCAACTCCACTAGAAAAGTTTGAGAAAGGGGCACCCCTACTATACCCCTAAACTCAACTACAAGCTAGCGCCTTAGGGCTTTCGCGCCTTGCGCTACTACTTCTACAAAGCAAGCAAGGAACTATCCTCTAATTAGCGAAACTACACTGGACAAGTAACGGAACGTTTCGCTAGTGTTAGTACGGTTCCTTGTCTTAGTTCTTATTTAGACTCTTAAGCGCGGTGACTTGCTTCGTCTAGTTAAAGCCAGTAGTTCCGTTCCTTGCTTCTTCTTGGGAGCGGAGGGCGCTTTAGGCTAGCCTTACACATAACCAGATGCTAAATGCTGATTTCATGTTGGCTTTGACGCGTTGTATCGGCGCTTCGATGCCACACCTCTTGCAGTTTAGGCTCGTGCGAGTAGGAGCATGCTATCTTAGACTTTTTGGTAATCTTTCTTTAAGAATCTGCCATTCACCGGCGGCATGGTTCTTGACCCATCCTCCTTCTTTAGTAGTATAGTAAGCTGGTATGCACTATTGGATTGGAGAAAGCCTGGCTAACGAGAAATTGCCCTTCCCATTTAGGTTCAAACTTGCCTTTTTTCGGGTCATTTTCATGGGCCTTCGTACAGCAACTAGGAGATCACCCACTTTCAATGACCTCCTCTTTACTTTATTGTCGAATGTATGAGACATCCTGGAAGTCCAAAGACTGATGAGTTGAAACCTTTTGGGCTTCTATGGAAAGTCTACGACCTGGTGGTCGGGAAAGGGTGGAATTGGTATCTTCCATCTTTAATAGAACTACCAAAACGACTTAACTTAACTTAACTTAGGGTTCATTTTTGCTTTTAGGAGGTTACGGTGGTCAATCTTTCTTTGTCAAGCCTGAGGAAGTCACACAACCCCGGGCTGGTAAAGGGATCATCTATTAGATTAGAGTAGGCGCATCTGAGTGCAGAGACTGACCGGTTGTCCGAAAGGATAACAAGGGTGGGGCGGGGAGTCACCTTCACCTGATTGACCGAATATTGCCCCTTGGACTGATTGCCCATTAGTAAGGGAAGGAACTTCTTGATCTACGAATGCCGGGTATTAGGCTATGGCAACTCGAAAGGGAGCAGGAAGAAAAGCCCTCGTTAGGCCGAAAAGGGAAAGGCGCTAAGGCAAGCTCTTTAAACCATGGGGAAGGCTCATCGAAGGCCTAGGGCATTATCTGACTCAAATCAAAAGGGCTCGAGAAGGCTTGGGCAGGAAAACAAGAGTTAGCAGGGGTCTCCGCTATCACCAATGTCCAAGAGGAGGTTTAATGCATCGTATAATAAGATGGCAATGCTAGGAGGATCGGCAAAAACGATTTCTAGAGCATCTAGAGCAACTGTCGAATCTCTTAAGGGGATGGGAAATTGGATCTTTGCACGAGTAGGCTGTTTGCAAGAACAGGTTTCACATGAATCTCTGGAAGGGCTTTCTCTGTCTCCTTCGGGTGTCGAACTCATCTCGGTAAAGAATGGTAAGAAGGTAGCTAGCAGCTTCCATAGCTGTCTGGGATAGGCCACAAAGGGAAGCGGAAGGGGATTCATGGACAGATGGAGCTGTTCGGGAGTCAATAGACTGTTCGGAAGTCACTGATCCCACATTAGCATTAGTAAGGGAAGGACCTGATTGACCTAAGGCAAGGAAGTGTAGCCCAGCCAATAGCAAGTGAATCCGAAGAGCTTTTTTGCGTATAAAGGGCTTCTTTTCGACGTGCATCAGATCTGGGCAGCTCTGAAGGAAAACTCTGAAGCCAATAGGTTGTTTTCAAATGTGCACATGAAGAAGAAAAGGCTGTTTGGGAGATTCAGTGCCTAGCCCTACCTTAGTGTAAGGCGGATTGGAAAGGTATTCAAAACTTTCACCAATGAATGATCGGCCATTCCATTTGTGCTTTCAGAAAGTAGGCGACGCGAATCTATGCTTTCTATGTTTCAATCGGATGGATACCTATTGCTTGGATGCCTTTGAAAGCAAAGCCTCGAGATTACTTGCAGAAAAAATGCTTTCTAGGTTTGTCTTGTGTCTCCGTAACAAATGGTCCATTTATGGATGGGCGAACGACGGGGATTGAACCCGCGCGTGGTGGATTCACAATCCACTGCCTTGATCCACTTGGCTACATCCGCCCCTACCCCCGCACATCTATGTCTCTATCTACGATCAGATCCTTGCTGAACTCCCCTATGACCGCTATCAAAGAGAAGCCTTTTTCCTATACTATACTATAGTTGCAAGTCTATTGTTGTGTTTCGGAATTAGGGGAAAGAAAGCCCATGACTCCTTCAAATATTCATTGCCTGGCAAAGCTTCAAACAAAGAGGTTGGGCTGTTCACTTCATTGATTTGACTGAACTTGACTGAAGATTCAAGATAGGGGCCGGGCGGGCTTAAAATAAAAGGCTCATTTAGTAGACAGCGAGCGAGCAGCAAGCACCTACTCCTATCAAACAGAAGAATTGCAAGCTTAAAGGCAAGTTACCGGACAGCAAGGAACGGAACTACTGGCTTTAACTAGACGAAGCAAGTCACCGCGCTTAAGAGTCTAAATAAGAACACTATCCTCTAATTAGCGAAACTACCTTAACTAAGACAAGCGCATAACCCGAAACTATACCCTAGAACCAGGTGACTTGCTTCGTCTAGTTAAAGCCAGCAAGCAAGAGAAGCAACGCAGGTTATGCGCTAGGAACGCTAGTACGGCAGGAGTGACCGAAGGTCACTTAAGAGTAGAGTTGTTATATCAAAGTTATGACGGCGCTAGCTAGCTAAAATGGTTGCGCGGTCTAAGAAGAAGCGAGCCTCTATCAGAGAAAGCCATTGCGCGCTAGCCCCTTGTATAGGGTTCCAAACCTGCGCACCCCTACCTAACAAGCGGCCCTACTTTATTTTATGGAATATTGGAAGAAGCTCCTTTCTACAAACCTTTCTAGTTTAGTTGGGAAGCTCGAAGAGCTTTCTTCGCATGCTTGAGCGCATCCCCCTTTCTATTAGTATTAGTAAGGTTGCCTAAACTAAATCCTTTAGTTCCTTTATGACTAAACTCATAGGGGTAGGGGGCGCTAACGAGCAAGAAAACGGATGCGCTAACGCGCCCTTCCTTCAGCTGGCTTCTGGGTTGGTTTGGCTATTCATCTCTTTTTCAAATGGATATTTAGGGATCTCTCTTGTTCATAGATCTTGAAACCAGAAACATATCCATTTTTTCTCAATAGATCTATCTATCGATAGATAGAAAGAGATAGATCCATATAGAGAGATATCTCCATATCTCTCAATATGGAAGAACCAACACAACAAGGGCGTAACCAACGGAAGGTTCTTACCCTGTCCCCGACATTGTTCTCCTTAGATGTCCCCTGGGCGAAAGGGGCCACTCTTCTCTTTCTTTCTTCAATCGTTCCGATCAGGACAAGTGGGTTGCGTCCTCCTATCTACGCAATTCTCTCTAATCGTTCGTGATCATGGCTTCTCCCCCTAGCTAAGCATACTCGGCTCGTCGCTACTTTGATTCAATTTGATTCAAAAGGTAAGCGATGGTTCCCGACTTTATCCGGTTTCCGCAACCGAAACAATTTGTCATTCCGATGACTTCATCCATCAACCTTTTTTTATTATTTCAAGCGATACGCTCTAAAAAAAGTGAAGGAGAAGCTTGCATTCTAGAAGCGGTAGCTTCCCGCCTCCTTCATGCCTACTGCCTCCTTCGGTGAGAACTTCCCTTTTCTAAAATGCCTGCTGATTGGTCTGCTCAGCAAAGGTACAAAGTGGACCGCAGTTTGGCTGACCCTCCCTCTTCTTCCCATTCGGGTTGGGTTGACCCAGAAGTACAGTCAGAAGGAATGGAACCACTGGAGAGTCGTCTGCAGTTCACACTTGGGCAAAGACGACACGACTGCCTTTGGAAGCGGAACACGAACCGATTTCAGCTATTCCGGGTTCTTATTGAGCGTAGCGAAATCAAGGTTTATGAGAAAGTCAGCGAAGTTTCTATGGTGTTCTACCTTTGCGTAGTCTCGGTCCACAGTGGAAGGCTCCGCACCTGAGCCTCGTTAGACTCAGCTGAAGTATAAGGTGTAAGTGAAGAGAATAGAAGAGATGAAGTCCGTCCCTTAGCCTAGTCTATATCCACAGCTGACGCAACTCCGTACCGACGCCTTTCTACTACAACAAACACAGATGAACGGCTAAGCGATTTCATAACCTGAGCTTTCCTTAACCAGCTGACCTGACTTCGTAGGTTTCGGTTCCTTATAGTTCAACTAAGTGACTTCGTAACCGAAACCCACTTTTTTTCTGACTGTAGCATAGGCCTTCGCCACTTCAAACGGGCGCTTCGCCCCTCTTTGATTTTGAATTCGAAAGAGCGGGGCCTTACAACTTCAGGGGGGACGAAAGAAAAAGAAAAAGGGATCAGGGGGCTTGATGATCGGAGAAAGAGAAGGGGCGTGGTTGGTGTGTCACTGGGTCGGTGGGGGAACCCGTAGGAAGGGGGGACTCCCGAAGCTACCGAGCTCCGTCGGGACCACAGACCCAGGTGTTGGACGAATACATGAACCTAACATCACTCCTGGATGGGGGTTTGCTGCTAAATTGTAACCGGCAACTTGACGTCCTTATTGATTTGCTTATTGGAAAAAAGAGATCCCAACCCCTATCCGAAATGTCACCTTCCTCTTTGTTGTGAGACCTTCCATTTAGCTATGCCATAGCTTACCATGTGATATTAGACCTTCCCTTGCCCTTACTTCTTCCTTTCTTATCTGGATACCCATAAGGATTGGAAACTGTTTCATCAATCCGCACCCACAACAATTCACTTAGATAGAGCAGATGTAGCGCTCGTAGCACCATACTTAAAAACGACGTCAATTGAAGCAGAAATGGAGAAAGCGGGAACGGATTCGGAGATCGCTCTCCAGATGAAGAAAAAGATCATGAAGTTGCTCAAACGGTACTGGATCTGCTCGGGTACTAATGGAGGTAACAAAAGAAGCATACTCAGGACCGAGTCCATCTAGGGCAAAAGACACCAAATCATGAGACTATCTGTCCTGCAGTGGCAAGCGAATCTGCCAGCATCTTAACTGAACATGTTGAAGGATTGACTGAGTAGTAGGCTTAGCAAGTGCATGAAGTTGTGAACTGAGGTGCATAACGCGAGATCGAGATTGAGAAGAGAAAAGGCGCTCACTCAATTTAAGACCATGCTTCTCGAGATAAGGCACAACCAACAACATATGCAAGAACGGACTCAGTAAGAGTGGCATTAAGCCAACTAAGAATCAATTGATCCATTCGAGTCCACTGAGCAAACTAAGGGTTAACTGCTGCAAGAGTCTCTGGGGATGCATTCTCAGGGTTTTGAAGAAAAGGTTGCGGTTCCGAGTTCGCGCCATCTACATATCCATAGAGCTCATGAGGAGTGGGGCGATCATTTCACTTTACATAACATATCAACAACCTTGGTTGTTGCTTTCAAATCATGCCTGAAGCCGGGGAATTCATTGATCGAGGCTTTCGAACGGAGTGTCTTCTTTACTTGACTTGATTTTATTGACTTTGATTTTATATTTGATTTGAGAAAGTAAATAAAGGAGTTCCATACGGGGTTAGAAAAATGTGGTTAGGCAAATCAATGAATCCTTTGGCTAGAACAGGAGACGATCTCTTTCAATTTCATACAAGGGACAATCCCCTTTGTTGCTAGCGGAGATCAAGGGAGAATCATTCTTCCTTAGTCAATGTTAAGGTAAGGATGAGAAATTCCTTTTTAGCCCAAAAACTTCAATTTGAAATCTACCTCAGCGACCATTCTCCTCCCAAATCAATGTACCATTTCCTCCTATTCCGTTAAGGAGCTCTTATTCATCTAAGAGGGGAAAGATCGGGCAAAATAGCCAAGGGTCGGTAAAAGAGCTTTGAATAGACTTGAGTTGAGTCGGGATCAGAATCGCTTGACTCAGTTTTCTTGGAAGCTAGCGTGCTAGGCCTAAAGGTGGAAAGGTGCACGTGGGTGGGCCTTGAGGTGAGGCTAGGGGAAGCACTTGAAAGGTAGAGGTTTCGAAGAATGCTCGACCATCGGGAGAGGAAACGGGTAGTGAGACTGAGCAAGCAAGCAACCAAGCAAGCACAGCTCTTTTCGCTAGCTAAAGGAACCGGACAAGCAAGGAACGGCACCTTAACTAAGACAAGGAACCGTACTATAACCAGACAAGGAACCGTACTAACACTAGCGTTCCTAGCGCATAACCTGCGGCTAGTTAAAGCTGCTTCGTCTAGTTAAAGCCTAAAGTTCAGTTAATAGGAACGTTTCGCTAATTAGAGGATAGTGTTAAGGTGCCGTTCCTTGCTTGCCTGTCTCCTCTTTTCGAAAGTGGAATTCAGTCCGTAACCAACAAAGAAAGGCTTTTCATTCATCTTCATTATCGTAAGTCAGCCTAGAAGATCTTGCTTGAACAGGCTTGTTACTACAGATAAATGCCCTACGAGAGAGAATCCAGGTATAGTATCTACGACCTCCTCTTGGTTTTGCTTTGCCCCTTATTTCCGAGAGCCCCTCGCGCATCAAGGCTAGAGGGGAGGGGGATTCACAAATCAATCGTTTCACGTATTGACAGATTGCACCCGCCTATGATAGCATAAAGCGCCTACCGAATGCTTGCTCTAACAATTGGCTAGTCTATTTGGGGATAGACTAAAGATGTCCCCTATATGATACGCTACTCCCTTACTTAATTGAAAGGAGCCTTAGGTTAGGTAAGGATTCCTCGCTTTAATCTAATAGGCTGCCTTCCTTGTTTCACTATTCGAGGCCGGCTGGCTTGCTGCACTATGCTAGGCTCCCGATCTGCACTCTAATCTAAAAGGAAAGACCTTGGCGCCTCCTCCTTAGCTCAGGAATTGCGCTCTGGCTAAAGGAAGATAGCATATCTACAAGAGATGAAAAAAAGGCAAATTAAGGCATGTTAAAGGAGCCTATAGTCAAGTCAAGTCAAGTCAAGTCAAGTCAAGTCAAGTCAAGTCAATTACCCTAGCAGATCCTTTTTTAGAGGCAAAGAAAAGAGGCCGCCTTATAGCGCGAGTCCCGAACTCCAGAACTAGACTCAACTGATTGCTGCCCATGCTTTCTATAAGAATTCCCTGACGTTAAGGGCATACTTCTATCTTTCTGTCCTATTCTGTCCTATAGGGCACACTCGTCCATTCCTATCGTCTAGGAAGTCGGACTAGCAGCTAAGCTAATGGCAGCCCTCTTCTCTTGCTTCCTAGCTTCACCCCCTATCGACCGATGCTCTATACGTCAACCTCTTCTGGCACTACTTCAACAGCTTGACTAGCTTGGACTGGTATACTTCTCCTCTTTGCTAGACTTCCTCTTCTCTAATGCATATGAAATGTCGCTTGCATCCCTTTTCTTGCTCCCTATATCAAGTTAAGACGTCATTTCTTTCGTACTTTATCAGGTCTAGAAAGACCCCACCCCTAGTTTGTTGAATTCGAAAGAACGGGCTCAACAGGTAAGGGGGATGAAAGAAAAATAAAGAGATCATCAGGGGGGCGTGGTTGGTGTGTCAGGTAAGGGAACCCGTAGGAAGGAATGCCGAATTCACATCAGAAATCGCCAACATGAACACAAACGAAAGATGGAATTGCGTATAGAAAGAAAACGAACCACTTCTATTCTCGGAGCTGAGGTATATGAAGAATGGCTTTTTGGTCCCTTTCGTCCAGTGGTTAGGACATCGTCTTTTCATGTCGAAGACACGGGTTCGATTCCCGTAAGGGATAGGTACTCATTCCCGGCCGCTTTCAGTTAGTGTTCATTGCTGAGGGATCGCTCGCTATCTGGCTGGAAAAGGTGGTCCGGAAGCTTCCTCTCTCCCAGAAAGCAAGACGAGATCACCACTTCTCTCACTACCGCACAACGTTCCGTTGCTTGCTTCCTTTCATTCTTCCTTAGCCTTAGATGTCCTTTCATAGATTCTCTAACCTCCGACAGACAGAATCTCCATGCATGCGTTCTTTCTCTCCTCCCCCCTTAATAGTGACATACATCTCTTTTTTTCCCTTTTTTTTAGGCATTGAACCCCACCGCTCCGTGGGGTGCTGAGTGGTGTCCTCCCCTCCCTAATACCTAATACATAGTTCCGTCTATGGAGCTTCAAGCTTCAACTATGGCTATGGCATGGTAGTAAGCAGTAAGTTGGCCTATTCTCTCGCCCAGCCTTCGCCTTCTTCAGTGGCCAAGTGGAAGTTTAGGGATCAACCCTAACCCTACCACCTTTCTTTTTCAAGGTTGAGCTTGTTCAATTGAAGCTAATGCTATGCCCTTGTTCAAGAGAAAGCGAGGACTTTCTGGGACGCTACCGGCCCAAAAAACAGAGATTCGCCTCTTGATCGATCGATTGATTGGATCGAAGTATGAAGGGCTTTATTGAAGTGTGAGATCAGCCCAAGACTAAGGCCGAGCAACTAGCTGCTGCAGGATTGGACGTCTATCTATCTCACCACGCTCCCCTACTCCTAACAAGGCCGGCGGAAGGAATGCTCTGCTAATCTTTCTGACTCTTAACGGCTTCTTCCATTCAAAAAAAAGGTAGTTTTCCTAGTAAATAGCGTCTTGAAGTGAAGCGAAGGCATTATTGAAGGAAAGAGATGGCGGGTCGGTCAATTGCATTAGGTAGGAGATGCAGGACCTGTCAACACCTAACTAAAGGTGCATTCGATATTCGATTCCAAGAAGCAAGCAAGCACAGCTCAAACCTAAAGCGCTAGGGTTGTGCTAGCTAAAAGCGCGTTGAGTCCTGTTTGGCTGAGTTCGATATGTGTATCGAGTATAGTATAAGCCGGGACGCCCGAAAGAGAGATTGGCTATTTCATTCCGCCCACTACTCGAAAAAGAAGGATTGGATATCTAATCCCGAACCGCTTGCCTAGCTTTCGGCTTGACTTGACTAAGGGGACTATAAATCCGAGAATCACGGCTTATTGACCATTCACTTCCTGATCTACGACCACCCTTTGTGACTATGAGTTCTATCATCACCAAGAATGACCTTGCCATTCTGTTGTATGGTGAACATGATTTGAACCATTCCTTGTGTGGTTATGATTCCTTGCTCCAGAATCCATGCACGATCTTCTGCCTGTTCCTGATATGGCAAAGAGAAGAGGCTCTTTCATTCCGTGCATAAAAGTGAGTTGTCGCCACTTCCTTACCATGTTCATCCACTTCAGTGATATAGTAGTTCTGACCTGGTCTGCGACCCCGTCCACGATGGCCCCCAAAGGTTCTTCTACCTCTGTCTCCGTAAGTCATATGTTGTTTATGATCATAAACAACAAAGGGGTCTCCAACCTTGTGACTGATGTGGGTCTTGGTTCCATCTTCTTCCTTGACACTCCTTTCATCCTCGCCCTACTAAGGTAGGGTGAGTGGTATGACCTTGAGTGCTTTGGCTAGCTGTCTGATGTCTCTTCTTCTGCTTAGTGTGCATTATAGTCAACTTGGAAGCAAAAGCTTCTTCCAGATCTTTCTATCTTACAGAAGAAGCTGCTAGAGGCAGTTATGCCAAAAAGACGGGCTTTCCATGACCACGAGCAGACTAGGTTGTGAGGGAGGGAAGGAACTGATTTAGCAATTATGCCGCGTCTGTTGCAAGAATAGGCTCTTAGCCTGATGACTTTCCTGCTTTATTTGATTGCAATTGCCTTTATTACTTCTTACTGGATTGACTGCTTTACGGATAAGGAATGACCGGTCTTGTCTGCGGTTAATTAAGAGTATAGTTAGTAGGGCATTAAATCAAAGAAGAGTTAGCAGGATTCGCAGGCGAGACATCATCTATTGGATGAACGGCAAGGAACTGAACTGCAAGTATAGTGGAAGGGTATCCCAATAGGAATCACCTCGAGAAAGAGTAAGCTGCGACAGAAGAATCTTAGGTTCGAGAATCTAGCTAGGTCCCCGGAAAGAATTGGGCATTTAGATTTCGATAGCACAACTAGAGGTCTGGTGCGCATAACTGAGACCTGCCATCCATACTCGGAGAAAGGGACCGGAAGAGCCTATTTATTCTATGTCCGTGGGTCTCTTCTACTCCCCGAAAGAAGTTAGGACAGCCAAATCCCCTCTTTAAGGCACCTAGGATTAGTACTATCGGCCATTACCGGTGGATGCTGCATTTCTAGGACTTTTTGACAAAAGAAAGGATATCTAACCCTTTTCGATGCCATTTCTTCCGAAAGAGGTTATTATGGGCATCTTCGATGAGAAGTCGAAAGCGCTAAGATCGGAAATGCTGTTGAAAGATGAATCCTCCTCGTGTGCGTGGCTAGCTGAACTATGGATCCTTCCTCTAGAGCAGCAGATTCTCCATTTGGCATGAGACAGACGCTTCTAAGGAAATGAGTCTGAGCCTTCCTTCTTCTTCTAGAGCATCAATGAAATGGCACTATCTAAAACTAAAAGGATGGTCGAATAATCGGCTTCTTGCACAACCCCGTCAAAGAGGGCATTCGATGCATCAATGCCATTCGTACCAGTTCTAGCTAACATCGGATGTGCGGCATCAATGCACCTACTCCTCTCTGCATCAATCTTCTTTCTCCCTCTATGAGTCCCTCCAGGAAACTCCGATTCGATAGCATCTAGAGCAGCGAAAAAGGCGAAAACAGTAAGAGCTCCTTCTGTGGCGTGGGTCTCTTTACTATTGATTCAATTACGACAAGAGCGCATTCGATAGCATCCTCTTAGATAGTGCCATTTCAAACAATAGGGGAAGATTAGCAAATGCGAGATCAAGCTTTAAATATCGAGTTTGGTCCCCCCGTTTACTAAACGGGCATTCGCTGTGCCAACTCTGATGCGGAACCTAGGATATTTCATCATAGCTTCGGATTCTACGACCAGCACAGAACTTACCGAAGATGTTGCAAAAACACAAGTGAAGGATTTTTCGGGTTGAAAACAAACTCTCCGAAGCGGTCTAACAACTTCGTCTGATAAGGTGTCCAAATCTCACTTACGAGCCTTAGCTAAAGTCAAAGGGCTCTACCATCACCAAAAATGCATCAACATCTTTCAAACAAAGGCTTACTCAACATGGAGATATCCAATCTTTCAGGTTCAAAGAGGAGGCTCTTAGTGGTTTTCTTTTTCATATAATAAATGCAAAGGGGAGGATTCCTGATTCCTCGCCTCTCTCTTCTTTGACCTTCACTTTCTCGCTGTATATTATAATTAATAAGAAGAAAGGGGCTAGGCGGCCAGAAAGATTATAAGTGGCAGAATCCGTGCGCGGGAACAGATGGGGAAGGTCGAAATATGAAAGGAGACGGTGAGCTTGATGGCAGCAACCAACAACCCGGAAAGCGAACAGCAAGCACACTGAGGGGAGCAAGCAGACAGGCACAACTAAAGAAGGTGATGCGGCAGGGAAGCAAGGAACGTTGTGCGGTAGTGCACAGCTCAAACCTAAAGCTCATTCTATATATTACAAACCTAAAGCTCATTCTATATATTACTATAACATCTTACTATAACACGAGAAAGGCCCTTTATTTGATGAAGGTAGGTGTTAGCCTCGCTTCACTAACTGAAGTGGGTTCCTCGTGAACTCCGTTAGCTAGGCGCAGGTCTTTCCCCCTCCTAGTAGTCAGTCCGTTCTCTCGGTGAGAAAGCCTTACTCTCGTTTCGTTCGAACGTAGCCCGCAGGAGTCAAGGGGTTGTAGGGGCGACTTCCAGAGAGAATTTCGGCGAGGAGAGCTTATGGACAAAAAATGAGCATTCCGGTGGCTTTTGCCACTTATGATCAGTGTTCACAAGAGCGAGACGGTTCCATGCCTTACAATGTTCAAGCAGCATTCTTGTCGGAAGGATTTTTGAGGAGGCCCGGACACCTACCGAACATCCCTGAAGGATGGAACAACATGATGAAGAAGGCGGCGAAGGTATGGAGGAAAATCTGGGAAGAGAACAAGGAGATCTCTGCCTCTGCTTCTTTAGATGCCCTATCTTCTCTACTGCTTTAACCTACCCCACCCACCATCCTCTTTACCAGAACCGAACATGGAGCCTTAGCTTCCTGCGCTCCCTGCAATCAGTCAGCCAGCAGGGGTACCATAACTGCAGGTCTATTCGGGCTACAACCATATAGTAAGGCTTCCTCAATTGAGTATCCCATGCTTCCTTCCTGGTTCAGGTGCAGATAAAGAGGTTGGAAAAGAATAGCAATCAATGAAAGCAATGCTGGTGGTGAAGGAAGTTAATCAATAGTCGAACAATTTGAAGAAGAAGCTTTCTATATCCCTCAAGCCGATGAAAGTCCCTCTGCATAGGGGTGCTTCGACCATTGGATCTCGTCTTTTGATGCTGAAAGGCCTCTTTAAAGCTAAGAAGACTCCTTTAAATTAAAGGTTATCCTTGTCCTTCCCTTCTTCGGGATAGTTAGTTAATTCTCTTCTTCTCTGACTTCTTCCTTTTCTTCTACCCGGGTATTAGACCCTAAGACTAGAAAAGAAGCTAAAAGGCGAACCCTTCTATTTTTTTGAATTAGGGGGATTTGCTTTATTTTATGATACTCCAACAACAGCTGCTTCTCAAGCACTTGCCATTTTCTCTTATTCGGCCTAATCTAAAAATACAGCATACCCGGAAAAGTCAGCATCCATGTCTCCTTTGCTACTTCTCAGTGCATGAGGAATGAAAAGCGGAAAGAGCTTCTTTTTAAAAATCAAAAGAAAAGAATGGAGTTCTTTGGGCTCTCCCAAGAGCTTATGAGTGCACAAGAGCTGATATGCCAACAGCTCATTCAATAGCTGTGAATTCAATAGCAATTGCAGCTCCTTCTGTCCGTGGATGGAGTAAGTAGTAAGGCAAGCTAGGAACGTCAAGGAATTTATCCGATAAGATCTGCAGATGAATTACCGGGTAACTCTAAATTTCATAAGAGAAGATAGCTCTTAGATAGAGGTTGTCGCCACCACACCTCCCACTCCTTTCGGCCAGTGGTGCACTTATTAGATCGTTACTACGGAATGCTTTAAAGTTATCTGCGTCATCCTTGTCCCTCAGAAGGAAGGGCTAGGCACCTTCTATTTCAAATGTATGCTGCTTAGCTCATCTGCTAGCTCTCCTTCTTCTTTAAGGAGGTGATTGAGGCAGTACGGTAATAACCTTTAGAGCTACCTGAGACTTTGAAAGGGGTGAAAGCGGGAATTTCATAAGAGAAGAAGCGTAGAAAGTCTTGCTTACTATCTCCTAAATCTAAGTAAGAGGAGGGGGAGAACCTTATAGGTAGTAGCCTAAGCGCTAAGAAGCTCCAATCATGCTACTGAGACTATATGCTTAACACAGTCGGACTCTTGACTTTCGACCTTGAGCCTTCATCTCACCTAGCTAACTTACGGTGGATTCTTAGGCGAAGGTTGTGCGCTAAGTTAGGCGAAGGGTAGGAGGCGAACGAAGGCTTCCTTTAAGTTAAGTGTGAAGAAGGTTAGGTTGTTAGAAGGCTTAAGCGAAGGGTGCTATTAGAAGCTGCTACACCGAACCAATAGCTACACCAGACAGCTAGGAACAAGAGAAGGTCTACCCTCTATTCTCTTCTTTTAGTAGGACGTTCAGAGCGGGGAGTGAAAACAATAACCATAAAGCTAGGAGCAAGCTCAAGCTAAACAAGCTCTTAGAATCTCAATAGAAGCTGTAGTTAGGTAAATGATCTTCCATAGGAGACCAAACCGTATTAGATCTGGTTGAGACAGTCTATCTCACCAGGAGCTTGATACGTGAGGACCACCAAAGAGTTCGTCTATGGTTACACAAGGCGACATAGCAACACCATGGTACCATTTCAGGTACCGCAACTACTCATCAACCCAAGCCCGTAAAACAGTCCCTTCAGAAAGCCACTGGTGGGCTTCTGAAAAGTCAAACTCATCAGGCATGACCCTTAGGATGACATTCTTATCTATAGCGAATTCAGAAAGATTCTATATATACTATACATTAGGGGCCATTTGTCCCCGAATATAGTCGATTACTCGACCACGGAGATAAGGATTGAGAGGAAATCCACGCCCAAGGAAGCACTCAAGTGGTCCCTTAAAGAGGGATTTTTAATACATCCGCCAGATCCTCTCATATTGAGGACTACGCGAATGGGACAGCCTCGAACGCGCCTTATAACCAATTCCACCAATCCGACAAAGAGTGGAAAATCTCTTCACCGGAGACTTATGACAAACAGCCATAAGTAAGTATAAGTAGGGATGAAAGAAGTTACGAAGGGTTTTGACGGATACAGGGGATAAATCCTTTTCCATTCCCCGAACCCGAAAACGTTTGGCAAACTCACCACAACCAGTTAAAGAGATCAAAGACTTCTAAGTGGAAATCTCAACTCCCAGATCCAACAAACAGGCTGCGTACTCCGTTGCCACCTTCTCCTAAGCGATAATAATATCATCTCCGAGAAGGGCATAGCGATCGAAACGTCGCCAGGGGTATACCCGTTCAGCACTGTACCACCTTAACTGGGTGATGGCACAGGGCGAAGAGCGGCCAAGACGAGTAGTAACCTAAGGGCTGACCTGCCTCAAAGTAAACAGATTTAAGGCCCCTTAAATAAAAAGGAACCTCAAAATCCCGGCTACGTAACAAGTAGCCGACTGCCTCTTTGGCGAAGTCAGGACCGAAGATTACAGACACTAAATCCCTGTGAACATCAACAGGCCACCTATCAGTGGCCGCTGAGAGGTCAAAGGAATAAAGCACGTTCACCTCTTAGACGGTCAAGTGGAGCAGTCTGGTCAAAGGTACCATCCATGGGTATCCTTGACCAGACCTTCATCAACCATTCATGGAACGGTCGAAGGAGCCTTTGACACACATAGTTTCCAATGGCGAACAACCGCCTTTTACCGCCACCCGAAATCACCTGCCCAAGTCTTCCAAGAAACGGAGAAGACCCTTTCTCGGACAGGTCCTTCAAAACCGGTAAGATTTTAGGGAAAAAATCCCTAGAAACCTTGGTGAAACATTCATCACCAGACCGGTCAAAAGGGAACCTAACCCACGGAATCCACAGGTGAAATTGAGAATAACCGGGATTTAAATCCACTGGATTATATAGCCAAAGGGACGAGGCTACCGGCAATAGCACGGGCCCCGGCCTTGGGATCCACTCCATGCGATGGGCACGCCATTTTAAGCGCAGTCCTAAATGACGGACCGCCCTTTCGGCCCCCCATCATCAATGAAGATAGAGAAGGAAATGAAATGGGTAATGTTGAAGGAGATTCCCAACCTCGTGCTGAATGGCACAGAAACAAGATCTAATAGACCTCTTCCGTGACCACCCTCTCCAATTATTTAGGTCATGGGTAAGAGCACGATGACTCGGTAGGGACTTCCAGGTAGGTGCCCACGTCATCCCTTTTCAATTCGGAATCGTAGGCAACCAGGCTACATACCGATCAAAGAGACTCCGAGAAAGAGCTTTCAACTGTTTACGGAATGACTTCAACCTTAGGGATCATTCACCTTGCCGATTATCGACTTCAAAGTCGACAACCCTTCACTTCAGCTCTTGCGTCTATGATCTATGAGCCTTTCTTTCTTTGTCATTGAAAGAAGAAAAGGAATGAACGACTGTAAAGTAAGGAGCGAAGCCACTCGACCAGAGGGAGAGGGTGAAAAGAGAACGCGAGACTGAGCAGACACAACTAAAGAAGGTTGCGCGGCAGAGGCTTTCGCGCTAGGGTACTTTCGCGCTAGGAGTTCTTTTGGGAGAGGAAAGAGAAGGTAGCTCGACTGAGCAAGAAAGCCTTTCTCCTAATGGTCGTAGAGAAGAGGGGAGTTGCTTGGGAGAGGTAATTCAATTCTTCCGTCTTTCAGCAGTAGTCAAGTAATAGTAAGAGCTAACCGATCGAAGCGCGAGCCTGTCCATAGTGTGATCCCTCCTGTTAAATAGCCTAAGCCACAGAGTCTCCCTTTTGTCTGTCTGTTCATTCGCACAGTGCCTAGTCAACTGAGGATTTATACATCTAGCTATATCTCGCATCCGATTCTCAACTGTTTTCTCCATTGAAGTATGAACCCTTAAAGTCTGAAATCCCCGGACATTTCATAGATCAATAGGGTAGGTCTATGTTAGTACAGATATCAGTCCAGTCCAGTCTTTCTAAGTAATGGATGGGATAGGAAAGTTTTGAATGAAAGGTTTGGAAAGCAGGGGCGGCTTCCTGTGCTCTTTCTTCCACCCAAGAGTAGACAGCCGAGGAGACCAAAGAGAATGACCGTCTAAGTAACCAAACTACGTCCCTGTCGCAGAAAGGAAAGCACCTTGACTTCCAAAGCCCCTATTGATGCCGGCACCGCGCTTGCCCCTAACTCCCTTCCTTATGAAAAAAAAGAAAGGGTCTCGTTCTGCCTTATGGTCTTTCCCAAAGGGTGGAATTCCTTGTGTTACTAATAGGTTCAATGACCTTCCTCAGCAGACAGATCTGCTTCCTTAGATGGACCAGCGGCAATAGAAGACGACGCTCACCTCACGACAAAGACCCTCAAACAATCTACCGGTCTTACAGATAGCTACAAGCCGCATTCCCTCCGCAGTTCTCGTTAAATTTATCCAGGCTCTTTTCCCCGAACACTCTCTCCGCGCTCCTCGTCTTTCCTCGATGGACGGAAGGCATTATTACGGACTGACTCTCCTTGGCAGCAAGAGCTGCTCTTCTAACTGATTGTTCAGATAGTTCTACTGCAGAGATCTACGACCAAACCTTTAGTTGGAGGCTTTAAAAGACGAAGACTAGTATGAGTAAAGACCTGAACTAGCTCCTCCTTTAGAAGCTCTTCTTTTAGAAGCTTATTATTTGACTAGGAAAGACCTTTCTTTAATGGATTCTACCTAACAGCAATAAAGAACTACGTTACCATGGTCAATAAGCTCTAAGCTTTCTTTGGTTACTGAATGATTGATGAGAGAAAGCCTTCTGGAAGACCTACTTTTCTCTTAGTTGCGCTTTAAAGACCTACTTCTTCTGGGCTTTCACGGTCATATGAGTCCTAAGTCTCACTTTGGCTTTGGTGATGGAG